AATTATTTCGGCTACATGCCTTCTTTCCTTTGAATCAAACTTAGATTTTGAATCAAACTTAGATTAAGTAGAGCTGTAGAGTAGAGTCTTCATTTTTAATTTATTAATTAATTTAATAATTAATAAAACGGAATAAATTTTTAAAAATGAAAATTATTAAATTATAAGACAAGAGCACAAAATAACTATTAATATGAATAATAAAAAGGTGTATTATCATACATATATTTCGTGTAGAAACGTGTAGAAGGGTGAATAAGTCCGTTTATTTACATATTTTTTATTTACACATTTTTTTTTATAGGCATTTAGTAAAAAAAAATTATTAAAACATATACTTATATACTCCTTATTTAGGTATATACTCACTTAGGTATACTTAGTATAATATTAGTATAATATAATTATTATATATAAAATATCTTTATAACAATATAAGGTTAAAAAAAAAATTTAATATAAAACAATAAATAAAAATAACAGGTACAAATATTAAATCGAGGTACCCATTCAATGATAGCTTTCAACAACTTTCCCTCCATTTTTGTGCCTTTAGTAGGCTTAGTATTTCCGGCAATTGCAATGGTTTCTTTATCTCTTCATGTTCAAAAAAACAAGATTTTTTAGATACTATAGGGACAACTCTTATCCATTTTTTTTTTTTCAAAACTGACTTTGATCATAACACCCATATCTATTTAGTAGAATATGGTATAACATGTGGCTTCTTTCGAGCCTAAGCTCTTATGTATGTGTAAACATGATATATGGGTAAATGAATTCTAACAATTTTCAAATGGATCGGTATCGGGGAGAATTTCGGAAATGGAAAGTCAATATATCTATATGTGGATATCTATAGGAAATCATATGAAAGAGATGTTATTATTTTAGTTTGGATCTAAGCAATTCGATGAATTTTTCTAAAAGGTTCACATCATAGTAGTGCTGGTTGATGAGAGTTACTTCGGAAACAAAAAAAGTAAAATCAAATTTATTTTTGTTATTCTTCCAATTCCAATAAAATGCAACTAGGTCTAGTGAGAGTATGAGTTGGCGATCAGAACGTATATGGATAGAACTTATAGCGGGATCTCGAAAAATTAGTAATTTCGGTTGGGCCCTTATTCTTTTTTTAGGTTCATTAGGGTTTGTATTGGTTGGAACCTCCAGTTATTTTGGTAGAAATTTTATATCTTTATTTCCTTCTCAGCAAATAAATTTTTTTCCGCAGGGGATCGTGATGTCTTTCTATGGGATCGCGGGTCTTTTTATTAGCTCCTACTTGTGGTGCACAATTTCGTGGAATGTAGGTAGTGGTTATGATCGATTCGATATAAAAGAGGGCATAGTGTGTATTTTTCGTTGGGGATTTCCTGGAAAAAACCGTCGCATATTTCTGCGATTCCTTATGAAAGATATTCAGTCCATCAGAATAGAAAATAAAGAGGGTCTTTTTGCTCGTCGGGTCCTTTATATGGAAATCAGAGGCCAGGGGGCCATTCCCTTGACGCGTACTGATGAGAATTTGACTCCACGAGAAATTGAGCAAAAAGCTGCTGAATTGGCCTATTTCTTGCGCGTACCAATTGAAGTATTTTGAAAAAAGGAACTGAAAAATGAATACTTTGCAAGAGGGAAAAAACTCAAGAACCCTCTTTTTTTTTCTATACCATAACTTAACGGAAGTTTGTTCTGAACGCCTATTCGAGCCAAAGTAAACGTATACGAAGCAACCCTAAAACGAAATTTTTGGTGTCCATAATTTTTTTTATTTTAATATTTGATATTTTTTTTAATAGAACGGGAGTTCTTTCGTCTCGAAATACAACTAATATTAATTTGAAGTGGGCTCTTTCTTATTCTATTTCTGTATTCTTTCTAGATTCAAGGACTAACCTAACCGCTATACTGCATCACAAATAAAAACCTCGCAATAGATTAATGGGCTCGATGACTTGGGATATAACTTATGCTTGATAGAAATATTAGTATCATATAGAGTCGACGCATGGGGTGAGTTCATTTAAACTTCAAAAATTCACAGACGAAAAATGGCAAAAAAGAAAGTATTCATTTCCCTTCTATATCTTGCATTTATAGTATTTTTGCCTTGGTGGATCTCTCTCTCATTTAAAAAAAGTCTGGAATCTTGGATTACTAATTGGTGGAATATTAGGCAATCCGAAATTTTTTTGAATGATATTCAAGAAAAGAGTATTCTAAAAAAATTCATAGACTTGGAGGAACTCCTTCGTTTGGAGGAAATGATAAAGGAATACCCAGAAACGCATTTACAAAAGCTTCGCGTCGAAATCTACAAAGAAACGACCCAATTGATCAAGATGCACAATGAGGATCGTATCCATACAATTTTACACTTCTCGACAAATATAATCTGTTTCGTTATTCTAAGTGGTTATTCTATTCTAGGTAATGAAGAACTTGTTATTCTTAACTCTTGGATTCAAGAATTCCTATATAACTTAAGCGACACAATAAAAGCTTTTTCTATTCTTTTATTAACTGATTTATGTATAGGATTCCATTCGCCCCACGGTTGGGAATTAATGATTGGCTCTGTCTACAAGGATTTTGGATTTGCTCATAATGATCAAATTATATCCGGTCTTGTTTCTACTTTTCCAGTCATTTTAGATACAATTTTTAAATATTGGATCTTTCGTTATTTAAATCGTGTATCTCCTTCACTTGTAGTGATTTATCATTCAATGAATGACTGAAAAATGATTGAACGACCCAATTATAATATTTGTTACTTTGTCCATAAGCAAAACACTCAAAATAGTACTTATTCTTTCTACCCAGCCAAGGGATCTCTCCAATGTTTCAGAAAAATTATTTCAGTAAATAGCAAAATTATAGATAGGGAACTCTACTAGCGACCTACCTAATTTTATTGTAGAAAATTTCGGGATCAATGATTGGACCATGCAAACTAAAAAAACCTTTTCGTCGATAAAGAAAGAGATTACTCGATCCATTTCCCTATCGCTCATGATATATATAATAACTCAGGCACCCATTTCAAATGCCTATCCCATTTTTGCACAGCAGGGTTATGAAAATCCACGAGAAGCAACGGGCCGTATTGTATGTGCCAATTGCCATTTAGCTAATAAACCCGTGGATATCGAGGTTCCACAAGCGGTACTTCCGGATACTGTATTTGAAGCAGTTGTTCGAATTCCCTATGATCTGCAAGTGAAACAAGTTCTTGCTAATGGTAAAAAAGGCGCTTTGAATGTGGGGGCTGTTCTTATTTTACCCGAGGGGTTTGAACTAGCCCCGCCCGATCGTATTTCGCCCGAGATTAAAGAAAAGATAGGAAATCTGTCTTTTCAAAGTTACCGCCCTACTAAAAAAAATATTCTTGTGATAGGTCCTGTTCCTGGTCAGAAATATAGTGAAATCACCTTTCCTATTCTTTCCCCGGACCCCGCTACTAAGAAAGATGTTCACTTCTTAAAATATCCCATATACGTAGGTGGGAACAGAGGAAGGGGTCAGATTTATCCCGACGGGAGCAAGAGTAACAATAATGTTTATAATGCTACAGCAGCAGGTATAGTAAGCAAAATCATACGAAAAGAAAAGGGGGGATACGAAATAACCATAGTGGAGGCATCGGGTGGGCGTCAAGTGGTTGATACTATCCCTCCAGGGCCGGAACTTCTTGTTTCTGAGGGCGAATCCATCAAACTTGATCAACCATTAACGAGTAATCCTAATGTGGGCGGATTTGGTCAGGGGGATGCAGAAGTAGTACTTCAAGATCCATTACGTGTCCAAGGCCTTTTGCTCTTCTTGGCATCTGTTATTTTTGCACAAATCTTTTTGGTTCTTAAAAAGAAACAGTTTGAGAAAGTTCAATTGTCCGAAATGAATTTCTAGATCCGCGAATTTTTCAACATCAAACTCTAAAAAGAAATAAATTGTTGTTGGCAATTATATTATGTAATTGTGTATGATCAAAAAAATTTTGTTTGTTTCTTTTTTCAGATTTCGGGAATTACTTATACTGGTCATGATGTGTATATTGTGAAGAAGACTATTTGATTTTACTTATCTCTTCTTTGTTTTTTCAATCCAAATCGAAGTGATATAGAATGAATCCGTAGTTTTATATTTGAATATTTGAATAGAATAAAAACAAAAGATAAATAAGCGGATAATATAAACCAAAGTATAAATGAAAGGAACAAAGGGTTTAGGGGAGGGGGGGGTTGTGCGTCTCCTAGTCTTTGACACAAGAAAAGGGATTTTCCACAACCCTTTCTTGTGTCGAATTAATAATGATTCTTGATCCTATTCGTCAAAAATTCCTATTCGTGGGTTCCATTTTTTTTTCGGTTTATCATAACCTTTTTTCGATTTATCATGTTAAGTAGTGGACAAACAAAAATATAGGTAAATTTATTGAACAAATAGAACTTCTTCAATTTCAATGAACTTCTAAAATAGAAAAAAGGAAACTTTGATTAGATTAAGATTAAAGAAAGTAAGGTTCTATTTTATTAGTATAGAAAGGGTTTGCATGATATCTAATCGATATAAATCCATATATAGAACTATATAGAATTGTGAGTCATCCAAAAAACGGAAATCGAGTGATTCCTTCTTTGTTTTCATTTTTGAAAGTATTCGCAGATACTTTGGAGTAAAAGATGTTCTGAATCAATTAATGAAGTGCATTTTTCAAAACATCAATCATAAGAAAATGTGGATTTTTTTGAAACATTTATACAAAAAAAATATTATGATTATTAAGAACTCAACGGATCCCCCTCGAATCAGACAAGGAAAGAGGGGGTAGGTCCCGTTGAGTTCTTATGCTTTCATGTCTATAACCCAGTTCATCTGGTTATTACAGAGATGAACCTAATCCGGAATATGAACCATAAAAGAAAATACCAATTAAACCAATTACAACAATACCGGTTACAGTACCTATTATCCAAAGAGGAATCCTTCCAGTA